TTAAAAATAAGCTAAAACAAGCTTTTGGGTTCATACCCCAAATATAAAGGAAATCCTTTTTTTTAAAAATAAAGTGCCTGATTAAAGGATTATTCTGATAGGATAAATTAAGTAAAATTTTACCTTTATTATTTATATTTTATAGAATTAAACTATATCTAATAATATCAAAAATTATTGTGCATCTTACACTAAAATATAATTTAATATAATAATGACTTTATTCATAAATAATTTAATTTATTTATTTTAAATTTTTTCAAGAAATTCATCAAAAATATTTTTCTTTTTTATTTTAATTAACAGTACTTTAATTGCAATTTCATCAAACTCTTGATTTGGATGTTGAATTGGATTAGAAATTAATCTACTAAGATTTATCCCCCTAATTTCTAACTCTAATAATTTATTAGCTAATGAAGCTTCTTTAAAATATTTTTTAACACAATCAATTGCATCAATTAATTTTTTATTTTCTATTTTATTAAAAATAATCTTATTAAAAAATTTTGAAATAAATTTTTTTTTATCAATTATAATTAATTCTTCCATATTGATAAAAATAGGATCCACCCCCTTTCATTTTTGATTTCCTAATATTACTGAAGGATTAAACTGAATAAATAATTTTATTTTAATAACATGACAAAAAATTACCCCCATAATTATTTTGTCATATTATTTTAATAAAAATTTTATTTTATTTATTATTATCATAAATGTAATTATTGGAGCATTAGGGGGTTTAAATCAAACCTCTTTACGTAAATTAATAGCTTTTTCATCTATTAGTAATTTAGGTTGAATATTATCTGCAATTATAGTTTCAGAAAATTTATGACTATTTTATTTATTAATATATACTTTTATAATCAGAATTATATTTTTTTTTTTACATATTATAAATATACTTTATATTAATCAATTATTTTTTAACAATTTAACCCCCTTAATCAAAATTAATTTATTAATTAATTTTTTATCATTAGGAGGATTACCCCCTTTTATTGGATTTTTCCCTAAATGAATTATTATTAATTTTTTAATTATGAATAAAATATATTTTTTAACCTTTATTATAATTATAATAAGATTAATTGTATTATTTTTTTATATTCGAATTATTTATTCTATTTTTATATTTAATTACATTAAAATTAAATGAATAAAAATTTTTATTAAAAATAAAAATTTTTTATTAATTAATATTTTTTCTTTTATTTCTTTTTCTGGAATGATTATTAGAACCTTATTTTTTTTATAAGGTTTTAAGTTAAAAAAACTAATAATCTTCAAAATTATTTATAAAGAAATTTATTCTTTAAGCCTTAGTATATTTATAATTACCCCTTAAAATTTGCAATTTTATATCATTTTTGACTATAAGACCTAATTATTCTTTTAATAAAGAAGAAATTTCTCGTTAATAAATTTACAATTTATCGCTTACAACTCAGCCACTTTATTATCAAGCGAAAATGACTTTATTCAACAAATCATAAAGATATTGGAACATTATATTTTATTTTTGGAATTTGAGCTGGAATAGTAGGAACATCATTAAGATTATTAATTCGAGCAGAACTAGGTAATCCTGGATCTTTAATTGGTGATGATCAAATTTATAATACTATTGTAACAGCTCATGCTTTTATTATAATTTTTTTTATAGTAATACCTATTATAATTGGAGGATTTGGTAATTGATTAGTTCCTTTAATATTAGGAGCCCCTGATATAGCTTTTCCTCGTATAAATAATATAAGTTTTTGACTCTTACCCCCATCATTAACTTTATTAATTTCAAGAAGAATCGTAGAAAATGGTGCAGGAACAGGATGAACAGTTTATCCCCCTCTTTCATCTAATATTGCACATGGAGGAAGTTCTGTTGATTTAGCTATTTTTTCTCTTCATTTAGCTGGAATTTCCTCAATTTTAGGAGCTATTAATTTTATTACTACAATTATTAATATACGATTAAATAATTTATCATTTGATCAAATACCTTTATTTGTTTGAGCGGTAGGAATTACAGCTTTTCTTCTTCTTCTATCACTTCCAGTTTTAGCAGGGGCTATTACTATACTCCTAACTGATCGAAATTTAAATACATCATTTTTTGATCCAGCTGGGGGAGGTGATCCTATTCTTTACCAACATTTATTTTGATTTTTTGGACACCCAGAAGTTTATATTTTAATTTTACCTGGTTTTGGTATAATTTCACATATTATTTCACAAGAAAGAGGAAAAAAAGAAACCTTTGGTTGTTTAGGTATAATTTATGCTATATTAGCTATTGGTTTATTAGGATTTATTGTTTGAGCTCATCATATGTTTACAGTAGGAATAGATATTGATACACGAGCATATTTTACATCTGCAACTATAATTATTGCAGTTCCAACAGGAATTAAAATTTTTAGCTGATTAGCAACTTTCCACGGAACACAAATTAATTATTCACCTTCAATTTTATGAAGATTAGGATTTGTATTTTTATTTACTGTTGGAGGTTTAACAGGTGTAATCTTATCTAACTCATCAATTGATATTACCTTACATGATACTTATTATGTTGTAGCACATTTTCATTATGTTCTCTCAATAGGAGCTGTATTTGCTATTATAGGTGGATTTATTCACTGATATCCTTTATTTACAGGTCTTTCTATAAACTCATTTTTATTAAAAATTCAATTTTTTGTAATATTTATTGGAGTTAATCTAACCTTTTTCCCCCAACATTTTTTAGGTTTAGCAGGTATACCTCGTCGTTATTCTGATTACCCCGATTCTTTCATTTCTTGAAACATTATTTCTTCTTTAGGTTCTTATATTTCATTATTAGCAATTATATTTATATTAATTATTGTTTGAGAATCAATAATTAATCAACGAACTATTTTATTCCCATTAAACATACCATCATCAATTGAATGATACCAAAATCTACCTCCAGCTGAACATTCATATAATGAACTACCAATTTTAAGAAATAATTTCTAATATGGCAGATTATATGTAATGGATTTAAACCCCATTTATAAAGGTATATCCTTTTTTTAGAAATGGCAACATGATCTAATTTAAATTTACAAAATGGAGCTTCCCCATTAATAGAACAAATTATTTTTTTTCATGATCATACCCTTATTATTCTTATTATAATTACAATTTTAGTGGGGTATTTAATAATAAGATTACTATTTAATAAATATATTAATCGTTATTTATTAGAAGGTCAAATAATTGAAATTATTTGAACAATTTTACCCGCAATTACATTAATTTTTATTGCCTTACCTTCTCTTCGACTTTTATATTTATTAGACGAACTTAATACTCCTTTAATTACATTAAAATCTATTGGACATCAATGATATTGAAGTTATGAATATTCTGATTTTAATAATATTGAATTTGACTCTTATATAATCCCATCAAATGAATTATATTTATACAATTTTCGATTATTAGATGTAGATAATCGAATTATCTTACCTATAAACAATCAAATTCGTATTATAGTAACTGCAACAGATGTTATTCATTCATGAACTATCCCATCCCTAGGTGTAAAAGTAGATGCTAACCCTGGCCGACTAAATCAAACTAACTTTTTTATTAATCGACCAGGAATTTTTTATGGTCAATGTTCAGAAATTTGTGGAGCTAATCATAGTTTTATACCTATTGTAATTGAAAGAATCTCAATTAAAAACTTTATTAATTGAATTAACAATTTTTATTCATTAGATGACTGAAAGCAAGTATTGGTCTCTTAAACCATTTTATAGTAAATTAGCAACTACTTCTAATGAAAGAATTAGTTAATTTATAACATAAATATGTCAAATTTAAATTATTACTTAAGTAATATTCTTTTATACCTCAAATAATACCTATTAATTGATTAATATCTTTTTTTTTCTTTTTATTAATTTATTTAATTTTTAACATTATAAATTATTATATTTTTAATAATTTAAATAATAAAAAAAATATAAAAATTAATATTAAAAATAAAAATTTAAATTGAAAATGATAAGAAATTTATTTTCAATCTTTGATCCCTCTACTAACTTAATAAATATTTCATTAAATTGAATTAGAACAATTTTAGGAATTTTATTTATTCCTTATTCTTTTTGATTAATTCCAAATCGACATTATTATTTATGAAATTTAATTCTCCAAAAACTTCATAATGAATTTAAAACCTTATTAAAAAATAATTACTTTCAAGGATCAACATTTATTTTTATTTCAATATTTTCTTTTATTATATTTAATAATTTTTTAGGTTTATTTCCCTATATTTTTACTAGAACTAGACACCTAACTTTATCACTTTCTATTTCTTTACCACTATGATTAAGATTTATAATTTACGGATGAATAAATAACTCCCAACATATATTTATTCATATAATCCCCCAAGGAACCCCCCCTATTCTTATACCTTTTATAGTATTAATTGAAACAATTAGAAACATTATTCGACCTGGAACCTTAGCTGTTCGATTAACAGCTAATATAATTGCAGGACATTTATTAATAACCCTCCTTAGTGGTACAGGTCCTAGTATAAATTATTATATAATTATATTATTAATTTTAATCCAAATTTTATTATTAATTTTAGAATCAGCAGTAGCAATTATCCAATCCTATGTAATTGCTATTTTAAGAACCCTCTATTCTAGTGAAGTAAACTAATCTTAATGAAAATAAACAACCATAATCACCCATTTCATTTAGTAGATTATAGTCCTTGACCTTTAACAGGAGCAATTGGAGTATTAACTTTAGTAACCGGTATAATTAAATGATTTCATAATTTTAATATAAACTTATTAATTTTAGGATATTTAATTACTATTTTAACCATATATCAATGATGACGAGATGTATGTCGAGAAGGAACTCTTCAAGGAAAACACACTTTATTAGTTGTAAAAGGACTTCGATGAGGTATAATTTTATTTATTGTATCAGAAATTTTCTTCTTTTTATCATTTTTTTGAGCTTTTTTTCATAGAAGATTATCTCCTAATATTGAAATTGGAGCCATATGACCTCCTATAAATATTTTCCCATTTAACCCATTTCAAATTCCCCTACTTAATACAATTATTTTAATTAGTTCAGGAGTGTCTGTAACATGAGCTCATCATGCTTTAATAGAAAATAATAATTCCCAAACTACACAAGGATTATTCATTACTATTATATTAGGTATTTATTTTACTATTTTACAAGCATATGAATATTTAGAAGCCCCATTTACTATCGCAGATAGAGTTTATGGATCAACATTTTTTATAGCTACTGGATTTCACGGACTTCATGTTATTATTGGAACTATATTTCTTTTAGTATGTTTAATTCGTCATTTAAATAATCACTTCTCTAAAAATCACCATTTTGGATTCGAAGCAGCAGCATGATATTGACATTTTGTAGATGTAGTTTGATTATTCCTTTACATTTCTATTTATTGATGAGGTAATTAATTATTTATATAATATATTTAGTATATTTGACTTCCAATCAAAAAGTTTAAAATTTTTAATATAAATAATTATTTTAATATTAAATATTTTTATCATAATTATAATAATTTCAAATATTATAATAATAATATCAATTATTTTATCAAAAAAATCTTTTTCAGATCGAGAAAAATCTTCTCCCTTTGAATGTGGGTTTGATCCTAAATCTTCTGCTCGAATTCCTTTCTCCCTTCATTTTTTCTTAATTACAATTATTTTTTTAATTTTTGATGTAGAAATTGCCCTAATCTTACCTATTATTCCCCTATTTAAAATAGTAAATTTTATTTTATGAACAAAAATTAATTTTTTTTTTATTATTGTTTTAATCATTGGATTATACCATGAATGAAATCAAAATATATTAAATTGAACAAATTAATAGGATTATAGTTTAACTAAAACATTTGATTTGCATTCAAAAAATATTAAATAATTAATTTATCTTAAAATAAGAAGCAATTTGCATTTAATTTCGACTTAAAAGAATGGGTTATTAAACCCCTTATTTATTAATTGAAACCAAATCAGAGGTATATCACTGTTAATGATAAAATTGAATTATATTCCAATTAAATTTAGAAATATAAAATTTAAAATAAGCTGCTAACTTAATTTATAGTGGTTAAATTCCATTAATATTTCTTATTTATATAGTTTAACTTAAAACTTTACATTTTCATTGTAAAAATAAAATAAATAATTTTTATAAATATTATTTAAAAATAAAATTATTTCCCTAATATCTTCAATATTATGCTCTAATATAAGCTATTTAAATTAAATCAATAATATTAACATTATAAAAAATATTCATAAAATAAATCTAAATAAATAAATTTTTAAATTATTTATTTCAAAAAAACTATAAAAAATAGAATATTTTTTAACAATTTTTATTATTCCATATCCTCTATAAATTTCTCTTCATCCTATGTCAATAATTTTTAATAAATTTTGACCAAAATTAAGAAAATAATATCTTACCCCATATGTAGATAAATTAGGTATAAATCACATTAAACTTAAAAAATTTCTTAAATTATAAGTAAAAATAAATTTATTTACTGAATAAATTATTATATTTCTAACCAAATATCCTAATAATCCCCCTATAAAACTTACATAAATAACTATTATTTTTAAATTAAAAGGTAAATAAATTATATAAGGATAAGAAAAAATTATTCATATTAAAAAACTCCCTCTTACTACTCTTATAAATAATATAATAAATATTCTTTTCAATATAATATAATCTTCATCATATAAATTATAAACTCTAATTAAATTAAAATCATTTACTATTAAATATATAGTTAAACGAATTGTATAAAATATAGTTAAACCAGTTGAAATATAATATAAAAAAAAAATTATTAAATTTAAATTACTAAATCTAACTAACTCTAAAATTAAGTCCTTTGAATAAAACCCAGCTAAAAAAGGAATTCCACATAAAGCCATATTAGAAATATTTATACATAAAGACGTTAAAGGAATATAAATTCTAATACCTCCTATAAATCGAATATCCTGTATATCATTTATTATATGAATAATTACACCCGCACATATAAATAATAAAGCTTTAAATATAGCATGGGTCAATAAATGAAAAAAAGCTAAATCAGGTAAACCCATTCTTAAAATTCTTATTATTAAACCTAATTGTCTTAAAGTAGATAGTGCAATAATTTTTTTCAAATCAAATTCATAATTAGCTCTAACCCCTGCTATAAATATTGTTAAACCAGATATTAATAATAAACCTTTTAAAAATAAAGTATCAACTAATAAAAAATTAAATCGAATTAATAAATAAACACCAGCAGTAACTAAAGTTGAAGAATGAACTAATGCAGAAACAGGGGTAGGAGCAGCTATAGCAGCTGGTAATCAAGATCTAAAAGGAATTTGAGCTCTTTTAGTTATTGCAGCTAAAATAATCATACTTCTAATTATTTTTATCTCCCAATCATTTCGTATAAACTCTAAATAAAAAATATAATTTCATCTCCCATAATTTATTATTCATGAAATAACTACTAAAATTAAAACATCCCCAATTCGATTAGATAAAGCAGTTAATATTCCCGCATTATAAGATTTTAAATTTTGATAAAAAATAACTAATAAATAAGAAACTAAGCCCAATCCATCTCACCCTAATAAAATTCTAATAATATTAGGTCTAATAATTAATAATATTATTGAACTAACAAATAATAAAACTAAAATAATAAATCGTCTTAAATTTAATTCAGAAGATATATATCTTTTTCTATAATAAATAACAACTGAAGAAATTAAAAAAACAAATATTATAAATAATAAAGATATTCAATCTAATAAAATAGATATAACAATTATAGTAGAATTTAAAGAAATAATTTCCCACTCTAAAAAAATCACTATATTATTTATAATAAAATAAATTATTATTAAAAAATTTAATATTCTTATTATAAATAAAAAAAAAAAAGAAATATAACAAATAGAATATTTTAAATTATTTATAATTTAAAATGAATATTATCCACATTTTTGATACCACAAATCAATATTTTAATTAAATTATTTAAATAAAATCAAATTATTCTATAATCAATTTTTATAATCATTAAATTTAAAGGTAATCAATGTAACATTAAAATTAAATATTCCCGACAAACCCCCGTATAATATCTATAAATACCTGAATAATATTTACCGTGTTGAATAAAAGAATATAAATATAATCTATAACCAGCTCTAAAAAAAGAAATTATTATTAATATAATTATTGATAACCAAGATCAACTTATTAATCTATTAATTAATCTAATTTCACCTATCAAATTTAAACTAGGTGGAGCTGATATATTAGAAGATAATAATAAAAATCACCACAATCTTATAGAAGGTATAAAATTTATTATTCCTTTATTAATATATAATCTTCGTCTATGTAACCGTTCATATCTAAAATTTGCTAAACAAAATATTCCCGAAGAACATAAACCATGACCAATTATTATAATATAAGAACCTATAAAACCTCAATAATTTATAATTATAATACCTCTAATTACTAATCTTATATGAGCTACTGAAGAATAAGCAATTAAAGATTTAATATCAATTTGACAAAAACATTTTAATCTAATATAAAACCCACCAATCAAACTAATCACAATTCTAATATAATTTAACTTTAAATTAACTTCTTGTAAAAAAATTATTAAACGTAATAAACCATATCCCCCTAATTTTAATATAATTCCTGCTAAAATTATAGATCCTGAAACAGGAGCTTCAACATGAGCTTTTGGTAACCATAAATGAACAAAATATATAGGTATTTTTACTAAAAAAGCTATAATTATACAAAAATACATCATATATATATCTATATTTATAAACTTTAAATAATAAATTATTATTCTATTTATCTTTATATATATATATATAATTCCCATCAACAAAGGTAAAGAAACAAATAAAGTATAAAATAATAAATACATACCAGCATTAATACGTTCAGGTTGATATCCTCAACCAATAATTAACATCAATGTAGGAATTAAACTACCCTCAAAAAATAAATAAAATATAAACATATTTATAACTCTAAAAGTTAAATATAATATAATTAATAAAAAAATAACATTAAATAAAAAAAAATTTACATAAAAATTCACCTTAAATAAATTTTCACTGGCTATAATTATTAAAATAGAAATTCAAATTCTAAGTATAATTAATCCATAAGATATAATATCACAAGATAATATATATCTTAAATTACAAAATAAATTAAATTCTATTATTAAATTTATAAATAAAAACATTATTAAAAATAATATTATTTGAACCAATCAAAATATATTTTTTATAAAACAAAAAGGAATTATAAATATTATTATTATTAAAAATTTTATCATTTTTTTTATAAAATATTATATCTTTGAAAATAATCATTACCATGAGTACGAATCATAGAAACTAAAATAGATAAACCTAATACACCCTCACAAACTGAAAACACTAAAAAAACTATTAATATATATATATCAAATTCAATACAACTTAAATAAATTAATAAAAAAAAAAATATTCTTAAAACAATATATTCTAATCTTAACAATACAATTAACAAATGTTTATGTTTTAATACAAAAATCAAATTACCAATAATAAATATAAAAATAAAAATAAATCATCCATAAATTATCATTTTAAGTTTTTATAGTTTAAATAAAACATTGGTCTTGTAAATCAAAATTAAGTATTTTACTTTAAAAACTTCAAAGAAAAAGAATTTCTTTATCAATAATCTCCAAAATTATTATTTTAATTAAACTATTCTTTGATTTGAAATCATAAAAATATTATTATCTTTTATTATCGTTTTTATTTCATTTTTTATATTATTTTTAAATAACCCACTTTCTATAGGATTAATAATTTTAATTCAAACTTTAATAACTTGCCTAATTTCCGGCTTAATAATTAAAACTTATTGATTTTCATATATTCTATTCCTTATTTTTTTAGGTGGATTATTAGTATTATTTATTTACGTTTCAAGAATTGCTTCAAATGAATTATTTAAACCTTCTTTTAATTTAAAAATAATTTTCATAATATTTTTATTTTTTTTAATTATTTTTCAATTTTTATTTTTTAATAATTTAACTTGATTAAATTTCTCTTTTAATTCAGATATAAATAATTCATTTTCATTTGACTTATTTAATAATAATGAAAATAAAATTAATTTATCTAAATTATATAATAATCAAACTTATATAATTATAATAATATTAATTATTTATTTATTTATTACCTTAATTGCAGTAGTAAAAATTACCAATATTTTTTTTGGTCCACTACGATCAAAAATTTAAATTAAAAATGATAAATAATAATTTTTTCTTATTACGAAAAACACACCCAATTATTAAAATTTTAAATGGATCTTTAATTGATTTACCTTCCCCATCCAATATTTCTTATTGATGAAATTTTGGATCATTATTAGCATTTTGTTTAATTATTCAAATTTTAACAGGATTATTTCTAACTATATATTACTCAGCTAATATTGAATTAGCATTTTATAGAGTAAATTATATTTGCCGAAATGTTAATTATGGTTGATTAATTCGAACTTTACACGCCAATGGAGCATCTTTTTTTTTTATTTGTATTTATTTACATATTGGACGAGGTATTTATTATGAATCTTTTAACTTAAAATATACTTGAATAGTTGGAGTAATTATTTTATTTTTATTAATAGCAACAGCATTTATAGGATATGTTTTACCCTGAGGACAAATATCTTTTTGAGGAGCTACAGTTATTACAAATCTTTTATCAGCTATCCCTTATTTAGGATCTATATTAGTAAATTGAATTTGAGGAGGATTTGCAGTTGATAATGCTACATTAACTCGTTTTTATACATTTCACTTTTTACTACCATTTATTATCTTAATAATAACAATAATTCATTTATTATTTTTACATCAAACAGGATCTAATAACCCCCTAGGTTTAAATAGTAATTATGATAAAATCCCATTCCACCCCCTTTTTACTTATAAAGATTTAATTGGAGCAATCATTATATTATTTATATTAATTTTATTAACATTAACTAATCCTTATTTATTGGGAGACCCTGATAATTTTATTCCAGCTAACCCACTTGTAACCCCTGTACATATTCAACCTGAATGATATTTCTTATTTGCATATGCTATTTTACGTTCAATCCCCAATAAATTAGGAGGAGTTATTGCATTAGTTATATCAATTTTAATTTTAATTATTTTACCTTTTACTTTTAACAAAAAAATTCAAGGAATTCAATTTTATCCAATTAACCAAATCCTATTTTGATCATTAGTAATTATAATTATTCTTTTAACTTGAATTGGAGCTCGACCCGTAGAAACTCCTTATATTTTTACAGGACAATTATTAACTTTCTTTTATTTTTCATATTTTATTATAAACCCTTTAATAAATAAATATTGAGATAATTTAATTTTTAAATAAATAATAATAATAAATAATTAATTAATGAGCTTGTATCAAAGCATTTGTTTTGAAAACTTAAAAAAGAATTTTTATTCTATTAATTTATACTAAAATTAATTAATTATATTAAATAAATTTTTAATCCTAAAAAAAATAATAAAAAATTTAAAGAAATTGGTAAATAACTTTTTCAAGCTAAATATATTAATTTATCATACCGATAACGAGGTAAAGTCCCCCGTACTCAAATAAATAAAAAAGAAATAAATAATAATTTTATATAAAACATAATATGTAATATATAACCCCCCATATAAACTAAAACAAAAAATAAACTTATAAATAAAATTCTAGAATATTCTGCTAAAAAAATTAAAGCAAATCCCCCTCTTCTATACTCTACATTAAATCCTGAAACTAATTCTCTCTCCCCTTCAGCAAAATCAAAAGGAGTTCGATTAGTTTCAGCTAATATTGATCTAACCCAACATAAACCTAAAGGAAATATTAATATAATAAATCAAATTATTTTTTGATAATACCCATACATAAATAAATTATACTCCATAATTAAAATAACACTAGATAATAAAATTATAAATAATCTAACCTCATATGAAATTGTTTGAGCTACAGCACGTAAACCCCCTAACAAAGCATAATTAGAATTTGAAGATCAACCAGCAATTATCACCATATAAACCCCCAATCTTATACAACATAAAATAAATAAAATACCCAAATTAAATCTAATTAAATTAAAATAATAAGGAATCACCGATCAAATTAATAAAGATAAAATAAAAGAAAATACTGGAGAAAAATAATATATAATATAATTTGAAAAATTAGGATAAATTTGTTCTTTAGTAAATAATTTAATCGCATCAGAAAAAGGCTGTAAAATTCCCATAAATCCCAACTTATTAGGACCTTTTCGAATTTGAATATAACCCAAAACTTTCCGTTCTAATAAAGTTAAAAAAGCTACACCAATTAATACCCCAATAATTAAAATTAATAAACCAATAAAAATTATATAAACATCATAAAATAACATTTACTATCTATATAATTTAATCATATATTCATGAACTCTAAAATCATTACACTTTTCTGCCAAAATAGTTTCTAAAATTAATATCAATTTATATTTATATAACATATAAACATATATATATATATATATATAATTAATTTATTAAAATTCAATAAATAAATTTAATTTTAATATTTGATCCTTTCGTACTAAAATATTATTTTATTTAAAAGATAGAAACCAACCTGGCTTACACCGGTCTGAACTCAGATCATGTAAGATTTTAATGATCGAACAGATCAAAAATTTAAACTTTTGCATTTAATTTTTATCTTAATCCAACATCGAGGTCGCAAACTCATTTTTTTATATGAACTAAAAAAATAAATTACGCTGTTATCCCTAAGGTAACTTTTTCTTATAATCAATAAAATTGGATCAATTAATCATTTATTTATGTTTTCATAAATAATATACATATATTATATTATTTATATTAAAAAAAAAAAAGTTAAATATATTTTTTTATCACCCCAATAAAATTTATTAATAAATTAAAAATTTTAAATTTAAAAATAATTATAATATATTAATAAATAAAACTCTATAGGGTCTTCTCGTCTTTTTAATTTATTTAAACTTTTTAATTTAAAAATTAAATTTTATTATTTATTTTAGAGACAGTTTATACTTCATCCAATCTTTCATACAAGTCATCAATTAAATGACTAATGATTATGCTACCTTTGTACAGTCAATATACTGCAGCCCTTTAATTAAAATCAGTGGGCAGATTAGACTTTATATTATTTACAAAAAGACATGTTTTTGATAAACAAGTGAGTATAAATTTTTGCCGAATTCCTTTAAAATAATTATTATTATATTTTAAAAATTAAATGTAATAACAGTAATATACTAATTTTATCATTATAACTAATTTTATATAATTAAAAAATCTTTTTTTATAAAAAAAAAATAAATTAAAATTAAATTTTATTTTATTTAAAATTATTTATAATAAATTATAATTTATTAACAATATAAATTATATAATTTTTAAATTTAAAATAAATTTATTAATTATATTAAATTTATTTTAAAGCTTATCCCTTAAAATATAAAATTTATTTAACACACTATTAATTAATTAATTTAATATTTAACAAATAAATTTAAAATTAAATTTTTTTCTAAAAAAACTAGATATCTTTAAAAACGAATAACATTTCATTTCAAATTAACTATTAAAAATATTTATGCCACAATAAATTTTATAATTAATTATCTCTTTTAAATTCGAGAATTATTTATTACTAAAAATTTACTTAATAAACTCTGATACACAAGATACATTAAATTAAAATTACTTTTAAATAATTTTTATTTTCATTTCTATTTCAAAATTTTTTCACAATACTAATTCTTTATAAAATTTTTAATTTTTTCTATCAAATATACTTTAACCCCCATTAAAATATTTTAATATAATTAAATTTAAAAATTTTTTTATTATTTTTTTTTTTATTAATTTATCCCTTCAAATTAATTAATAAATTTAATATCTTTTCAATGTAAATGAAATACTTAATCAAGCTCTAATTTGACTTTCTAGAAACACTTTCCAGTACCTCTACTTTGTTACGACTTATTTCAATTTATTATAAAATTTTAAAATAATCTATAAATATAATATTATATGAAAGCGACGGGCAATATGTACATATTTTAATTTATAATCATTTTATTAAATTAAATAAAATTACATTTAAATCCACTTTTAATTAATTTTTTCAAATTAATATTCATATAAATAAATTTATTGTAATCCATTATATTCTTAATTATAATCTGCATCTTGATCTGATTTAATTTTAAATATAAATTTTTAAATATTATTTTTATTAAAAAATATTTTTTTAACAACGATATACAAAATTAAAAATTAAGTAAATTTACTCGTGGATTATCAATTATTAAACAGATTCCTCTAAATGAACTAAAATACCGCCAAATTATTTAAGTTTCAATAAATAATCACTTACTATTTTAGTATTTAAATTTAAAATTTTAATAATAGGGTATCTAATCCTAGTTTTTAATAAATCTTATTAAATCATAAAATTTAAATAATATTATATTAAATTAAAATTTCACCTAATAATTTAAAATTTAAATTAATATTTAATTTATTAATTAATAACTAATAAAATTTAACTCAATTTTTGTTTAACCGCAACTGCTGGCACAAAATTTGTTATTAATTTAAATATTACTAAATCTTAATTTCTTAAATAATTTAATATTAATTACTATAAAATAATTAATTTATTATTAAAATAAATTTAAAATTAACACTAAAATTTATATGTAAAATAAATTTTAAATAAATTTCCTAAACTATAAACATTTATTTATATATATTATTTCTCACATAGATTTTTTTTTTTTTTTTTTTATATTTAAATATTTAATATAATAAAAATTTTTATATTAAATATTTAATATTAATTATTAAACATTTAATAATTTCTCTTTTTTTTTCTTTATAATATTAATATTAAAACCTAAATTGCTATATCAAACAATTATAATTTAATAAATTATATAAAATTAATATAATTAATATTAATTTTTTTAGTAATTTATTATATTATATTATATATTAATAAATTAAATATTTAATATATATATATATATATTAACATTAAATTTTTATTTAACAAATTACCTGAACCGTTTTTAATAAATATTCATATAAATAAAAAA